TCTTCATGTCGCACGACCTCTTAACATTACACCACTGAATCCCCAATCCTTTGCTTGCTGTGCAGTGACAGTACCAATATCCACTAATCGTTGTTTCCAGATACGGTTGCCGGTTGACATCTCTTCTAATTCGTCGATACGAGAAGCAAATTGTTGTGTGGAGGAATCAATATCTCGACATAAGCCAAGAGGCAGATCTTGTGCCACTCCACCTGGTCGTATGAAACTGGCATGCATCCTGGCTCCCGAGACTCTTTCATAGAATTCCAACAATTTCTCCCGCTCCTCAAAAGCCCACAGGAACGGAGTTGATGCTCCCACATCCATAGCATGAGTAGTTAAAGCAAGTGAATGATTTGAAATTCGAGTGATTTCACGGAATAAAACTCGTATATATTGAGCTCGTAATGGTACCTCGCAATTCAACAGTTTCTCTACGGCTGAAGAATGAGCGTGTTCTTGGGCCATCATAGAAACATAGATAGGGTCGACGACGGAACGAACAACGAAACTTGACGACAGCTTTTTCGTACACGTTCACTTGCATCACATACACAAGTGCTCTCTGAACCGTGCAATAAGGTCACCCATAACACGGCTCTCCCACTTGAGTTTAGCCCCAGGCCATGCTATTCAATGATATTGGAACAATGGCAGCGTCACGTCAAAACTAGTATTGAAAGCTGGTCGCCTTTTGAGGGAGGGAAAGCGTTTCCATAGGAGCCCTACTTCCTTCCCTCTTTGCGACCTCATCACTTCAAGCGCAAACCCATTTCTTTCTGAGTCACCGGGCGGAGCGAACCTTTGGTACTTCAGTAGGGCGAGCTTTTGGATAGTGACTTCTTTTGGTAGGGCGACGAAAGGCTACTTCAATCTAGGAAACAGCCGGAAACTCGAGAGAGTCGCCTTTGGAAGCGTTCGCCGGTCACCAAAGCGTATCGTTCCCGCAACCACTTTGCTTATAGCTTTTTTAGGTTATGCAAGAAAGCTAAGGGGGGCTTAGCTCTGGATCCCTCCTGCTTGCAGAAATGAATGGATAAGAAGGGGGCTGGGTTCTCTTTCCGGGCCGGGCGGGAGGTGAAGGCCATCAGAGACGATTGCCCTCCCGGTAAGGAAGAGAGGAAAAAGGTGCTATCATCTATCTCGATCAGTTTCCCGGAAATCCAGACCGGCTCAGAGAATCACTGGTTCCACCCTTCGTTTCGCCAAAAAAGAAGTCATCCTTTACGATTTCCCATTCCTTCCCTGCCGAGCCGCCTCTCTTCGCCATTCGAAGTACTACCTCTGCCTTCCCTTTCTATAACATAACCATTTCTATAATTCCAATCACTAAGAAAAAATCAATACCAACAAATCAAAGCCCTATATCAGTCAAGCTTCGTCTGTGATTTGTCCGGCCCCAGGGGAGTTGACTCGACCCATTACCCAGTCTCCCGCACTGCTCAAGTCAGTGTGCGACTCCGTATGAGGACCTCCTTCCCTTCTGCCCACTCTCCGTTCACACGGTTCTCAAAGCAGAGGAGGAAGGGAGCAGGTACCACGAGCCCTCTGTCCCACACATCTATCCAGAAGCAAGTGTAGTTCACCGGTTCCACCGAATGCTCCTATCTCTCGGCAAAGATCGTTTGAGTGTGCAGTTATGCTTCGGATGCTTCGCCATAGAAGAGATCGACCCAGTTCCCGTTCTTTTCCGGTGCACTCGCTTTATATCTCCGACACACAAGGAAGGACGCGGTGGGAAGGAAGCAGCCCTAGCCTCTGTCCGGCCGATCATTCCGCTGGCATCTTGCATTCACGCCTCCGTTTGACTGCCGCTCGGGGATGTAGTTGTAGATACGTTAGTCTTAGTGGGTCGTTGGCTCCACCTGTTATCTCCTTCTACGACATGCTGTTGTCGTCGCCATCTTCCATATGTCACTTAGTCATCTCTGCCTCGCTGCGGGTCAGCACCTCCGAAATCCACGGAGGACTTCATTCAGTGACTCCGCGATCGCCCTCTAAACGATCAGAATAAGGTAAAGCTTGAAGATAAGTTTTGTACTCTATTAATTTCTCAGTCCCTCTAGTCGGGTGGGTGCCGGCCGGTCTTTCGACCAGATCCCCCTCAAAACCGTACGTGCGGGTCTCCCCGCATGCGGCTCACGCCATTCGAGCCCAGCATTCGCAAATCCTGTAGTTCAATTGAGACTGCTCGACCTCGGAAGCTAATTCGCGTGTAGGCAGCGCTGTCTGTTGTACCGTTGACTCTATCTATTCATTGAAATTGCTTTCTGACATTTTGATATATATATAGGCTCGCTCCCTCTTTTTCCAAGAATTCATGCACTTCCCTTGACTTCATAGGGCCTTCTCTCATAGGGGAAAAGCCTTCCATTTCCGTCAAATGACCCGGCCTCCCCTGGCTCTTCCACCGTCCGGGCTCTCTGTCCTCCCTATGCTATGCTCCCCCGGCGAAGGCCTACCACGCTTCGCGCCTGCGGCGTTTTCGCCAGACGGTCTTTGCCAGTAGTGCCATCCTCCCCGCTGGCTGTATGGGCGGGTTGTCCCTCGCTGCTGCGTTCTGTTAGGCTATGGATTCAAGGAAAAAATGTAGTTGAATGAGACAGCAGGCGGGTTACACGTTCCACTGTGCCGAGATTTGTGGTGCAGGTGGTGATGATCACCCCGGGGTATGCGCTAGCGCCCTTGACAGGCACTCCAGGACCCGCCAACGCTCATGAAAACCCGGGTCGGTCCTCCTACGACCGGAGGTGTGGATCACGAGGCCACCTTCACAACCTTCTCCCTTCTGTCCCTATGTTGTACTCAGAATAAGGTAGGGCGGTTCGCTTGAGTTGCTCAACCGCCCCTGAGCCCGGTGCTCATGACGCGCTACGGAACCTCCACCGTGCCGGGGGACCAAGCAGGGCATAGCTAGCGGCATAGGAGCCGACTCGGCGTCAGCGGCTTCGTGCCGCACTGGAGTAATCCAATATGTGGTTCCGCACGTTCCACCACTTCTCCGTTCATTTCCAATACTGATCGTGAAACACCATGAGCAGCAGGATGTTGAGGTCCGAAATTCGAAGTGAAATTTTTGATTTGCCTGTTCCTAGTCGTCATGGGAAAGAAAGGCAGAAATCAGAAAGAGATGATTCCCTAAGAGCTTGTTCAGTACTACCAGTACCATAAATGCATCTCCTTCGCCCGCGCGCGATAGCTCTACCTGGCGTGCCGCCTTGCATGTAAGCGAAGCGCTATTGGCGGCAATAAATAGCTCACTGAGCGATGATTGATGCAGCCCCTACCTCTGAAAGCTGAAGGAAGGCAGTGCCCTCAATTGTTCCAGAGAGAAGGATCATGGCGCCCTAGAACCGTGACATCCAGCAGCAGCATCTCCTTGCGTGCGAGAGACTTCTATGCCAGCCGTTATTCCCGGCGCACTTGCTATATCCACTAACGCTTCATCCCACTTCATCCTACCAACTATACCTGATACAAAGCCGTTCTATCCAAATTCAAGACAACAATAAAGCAAGAAAACGATAGCGATCGGTTTGGGAGCGTCACGGGGTGGGAGGAGGGCAATCCCTGACTCCAGCTTCAGAGGAGCATCTTTGCATGAATCAATACTCATTCCTCAGTCAGCTGACCTTCTATTTCGGAGATTAGAGCAGAAGAACTCCGTCACGACGGAGAAAGGTTTCGCCGAAGCAAGTGCCTTAGTTTTCATATTGTTGGTCTTTTTCCAATTATCCAATTATCATAGAATCAGAATAAGCAAGCACACTTGCCCATTTGTATTTACGATTTTTCTTTCTCATTTTCTGTTTGAAGGAAGACCTTCTTTTTGAGTCTAATTAGCTTGTTTCTCGGGCATTCTATATAACTACTCAAGAATGGGTTCAGGTGATTGGTTATACGAAACCGAACTAAGCGCACAAAGACTGAATGTCTCAATGGGTGGTTCTGTTCTAATCTGTAAATGGACGAAAGTCTTCAACATCGAAGACAAAAGAAGAGCAGGAACAATGCCATATCTATCCTATGTTATGCTACTTCTCTTCTATCAAACTACACCTGTTTCGGTGACGGACTCCCGTTAGACTGAGGATTCTAACTCCCCTATCATCCGCATAAGGGCTCCCAAGGCCCCCTTCCGGGTCGATTGCTGGGTTTGAGGTGCCAAGGATCGAAGACCCCCGGTTCAGTGAAGGGGTTCCACCCTTTCTCTTATTCATCATTCTTTTATTCAAAGGATCATCCCGAAAAAGAAAATCTCTTTTCAGGAAGAAATCTAGTTCCGCTTCTGTATTGCTTCTTCTTTCTACGTTTTTTAATTAATGATCCCGCATAATATTATTCAACATCTTTTTGTTGGTTTGATAGAACGGACGTTATCCATCCGCCTTGGTTTTGTGCATCTGATCCAAGATCTCCTTGGCCCGTTCTTTTTCTTATTTATTTCGATTCTCATTTCAGAGATTTTTTTTTTCATTAGATGAACTACGAAGATCCTTTTTTTTTTGCTTTCCATTTATGTTTTTATTTTCATTAACATTTGCATTTCCATTCCAATTTGAAAGAATTTGATTGGTATGACCCATGGTTTCATCTTTTTTTCATTCTAAAGTAGCACAAATTCTGGGAAGAACCAAACCAGATTCGATATGGGATGATTGAGGTCTTTCTTCATTCCCATCCAAGAAAAAAAAAGGGGGGCTTTATTTCGGATTTTGCTGGTTCTAGCAGCCTTCATTTGTCTTTCTGTCAGTCAAAAATTGTTCCAATCCATGAATCTAATTTGAATGGACGATTCATGAATCATCTAATTACTTATTATAGAATCTTTTTCTTTTTCATTTGAACTCGATTCATAAACTTCTCTCAATCCAATTTCGATTCTTTTTCGACCCAACCCCGGAGAGGAGGGGCTATATGGGACATCTATCTACGGGGGCCTGCACTTGATTATAGGGAAAGGGGGGAAGGACGAAATTCGGTAGCAGCGGGATATCGAGTCATTGGTAACACCGCCTAATTTCGAAACCGGATCGAAACCCGACTAACTTCAATGTCCTAGCGAGGGGTATCGATAAGGGTTGGATGCGAACCCCTCCCATGAGAAAGAAAGGAGCCTAGCAGCCTTTTTTTTCTGTCTATTTCTTATCGAACTCCCTCCCTGTCATCGTATCTTGTGTCAGAATCGCTTTCAGGCTTCTGATCGCTTTCCCATCAGTGGCAGTTTTTTATCCCGTCCCTACCGATAGTCACTGATCCACCTACTTTTGGAGTTCAAGAGCATATCTTTTTCTATTATGGGTCTCTTTCTATCTCGTAGTGGACTAAGGCATCAATCTGAACTCCAAGCCCTATCGCTTGGGAAAAATGCTTCCCTAACTGCTTGCCGGAGAAAAACGAAGCCTTCTCAATTGGAAATTCATCCGCTTCAACCTATTTCCTATCCCTCGCTTGACTCTTCTCGGAAAAGGTTCTCGTGACCATGAATCTTGATCTGCCTCCTGGCATTGATAGCGATTGATCGAATTCCTAATCTGGTTTGAGAAGCTTTTCAGTTTTCCTGATCTCTCGTGCTGCCATGAAAAGAATTCGAAAGATGTATATCTGGTAATAAAGAAACCGCCTTCGCTGGCCAACCCCTATGTCTTGGTACTCTACCCTCCCATTCATCAGAGAGTGGTAGTTGTCACCGAAAGCAGTGAGTTGAGTCAGTCTTGTCAACAACGCTTCGCAAAACTCAAGACTAACACACTTTTCACTTCTTGACTTCTCCACCGCCAAAACACAATGACTTATGCAATTCATACAGGCACGCATGAAACACGAGTGAAAAACGATGAATTGGCCAGCTCGCGGGCCCCGACCGATGGTCGTTCCTAGGCCCAGTCAACCACTTATGATGACTTCGCCCTTACCTACCAGTGCTTGAGCCTCTCCTGCCGATGTCACCACTGGTGAATGTACTTTCACCAGTACTTAAGCCAGCACCTAGCTTCGTAGCTTCTGCGGCTACGAGGAACCTCCCTACGGACCCCGGCTATGGAAAACCTTTCCTTCCTTGCCAAGGGCAACTGCTCGACCAAGCCCACCCTCAAAGAAAACGTAGCCACTCGACCAGAGGGAGAGGAGCGAAAGCCGAAAGAAAGGCTGAAGACCAAAGCAAGCCGCTCTCGCTCGAGAAACATTGGGTCAGCCAATTGATCGATACTGTCAGAAAAGGCTGATCCATCCATAGAAATGTGAAACCGAAAGGACCGGAAGTAACGAAATGTAGAGCAAAGCCACCCCCATTGAGTGAAAGCCCCAGGAGCCGCCCCTGACCTTCTTCCTAACGCCCACGAGGTTGGGAACGAATTCAAAGCTTTTGCTCCTTATTCAATACAATATAATCTATGTGCGAGAACGAAGGCGAAGAAAGACAGAAGATTGAGGGAGCGAATGAAGTCAAGAAAGAAGATCAAGAAATGGCCAGATTCAGGTCTCGAGCCCAGATGCATTCGATAGAGGACCAGAGGGGAGGGCGACCGGGATTGATAGATCCCAAGATCATGGGAAAGGCTGTGCCTTGGTAGATTGTCTTGCTCAATCTTTCTTCGATGCTTGACTCTTTATACGGTTAGAGCAAAGCCCAAAAGAAAGAAGTCAAAATAGCTAATCCTGCTTCCTGTATTCTATACAAATCTAAGATCAAAAGCAGTTGCCTATAGATGTGCTACCGAATCACCTCTTGTCAAAGGGTCGGACAAGGTTCTATTTTCCTTTTTCGACGAAAGCATAAAGCGATAGCGACTCTTCCGTTCCTTCCATTTTTTGACTTCCGGTCAGGGATTTGGGGAGCTAAGTGAAAGGGCTTGTGTGGATTCTATGGAATTGGCAACTAAGAGAGAACGTAGGTCAATTGGTGGCTGCTTTCCGGTGAAAGGGGCAGTCAAGCTGAAACCTCCCAAAGGATTGTCTACCTAATATCTTTGGTACATGAAATGTTGCACTTCCCCGCATCCATGCTGCTTCAGATGTCACATTACCAAAAAAAAAGACAGATCGAAAGGCTGGGCAGCGAGGAAAAATAGCGTAATTACCTTGCAAAGGCCCTCGTTCTTCTTTCCTTGTAATGACTCTGACGGATGCCAATCGGCCTCAAGCTTCAACAGGCGCATCCAGAAGAGAGGACTCTTTGTCCGCAGCCCCCCTCAACCCCTGGAAAAGAACCTTATACGCCCGCCCGCTTTTCCATCTTATCCTGTCTCTCGGCCTGTAAGCGAATGATACCTACTCGGCCCATATCTCCCCCAAGAACCAAAAGTCCATCCATACCTAGAACTGGGACTAACTCCAAGCTAATAGCTGCTAGCCCCCTCTGAGCTCTATAGCCATACCCGAACCTCCATATCTATAGAAAAAACCTCGTATCTGCTCCTAGTTGTTCTACAAGTTCATAGATCTTGGGTTCTCCTCCCCGCTCCTTTCTTTTTGCCAGCGCTTTTGTTCAAAGTTGAGTGATTCAGGCGATCTTGTCTTTTTCATCCATATTTGCTTGGTTTGAGTTGAAAGTGAAAATCAACTTATCATGTGCTTTCTTTTCCTGTCAGCCGGCCGAAGCCGTGGTCATTTGCTAAGTCTAAAAGCTAAAAGCTGTAAGCTGCCTGGATCCGCTTCTAGTCTAGGTCATACCCAATCCCACTAGGCTTTTGATTTCGTACTCAAAGCTCGCACCCCAAACAATAAGAGCTCATCCCTACGATGGTTTGAAACTCGACCCGCTGATGTCTATTAGATTAGTAGCATTCCTGCAAGTCCATCCGTAACAAGGCGGGACTTCCAAGTTCTCCCTAACAAATTATCCGGACATAGCGCCCGGTCGATAGCGGTTCTTAAACTGATTGGGCTAATTCTTTTTCTGAAGATGTGATCGGGAAGGGGAAGATCAGACCAGACCAAGGAGGCAGTAAGGACGAAGATAGGATTCACTTCCTGCTTTCAAAGCTACACTAGCTCCCGGCTGTTATACGTGTTTCCGGGCCAAAGTTTTAGCACAAGGAAATCGTGGAGACGCAGCCTTTTTGGGAAATTACTGGGGGCTTTAGCCCATGTTGGAGTATGTGGAGGAGCGCAGGCGCGGAAGGTTTGTTCGTGAAGAAAGACTGGCGCTTTCGGATATATAATTTCTTTTCATTAAGTGAGCCGAAACCCATGTACGTATGGGGTGTGAGGGTCGCGCCCTAGAATGATGTTATAGTCCAAGCCAACCCGGTACATCTACGTTTTTGTTCTTCTTTCGGGGCATCCGCGTGTTTGTCGAAGCCATTTTGTTCGGTATACGTGAGATCGGCCCTTTCGAGGTCCGGGCGAAGCTTTGGTGTCATTCCCCCAAGCTAAGAGTGAAAAAAGGCTTCATTTATAAATATTATATATCTCTATCTCTTTCACCTCCTACCTACTATTGATGAAAGGGAGTCGGTTCATTCGCTAATTCTTTCATTGTAGGATCCCCCACTGAAGGGTGAGGCGGAAGGGGTTCTTTGTACCCCTACCCCGGTTGAAAGCGCTTGGTGGTAAACCCATGTATGTCTACCGAAGAGCAGTATGGTCATTTTTGCATCAATGTCTATTGCCTTCTACAAGCATCAAAAAATACATCTAATCTCCCGGAACCCGAGGCGGCTAAACCGACTTTCTGGGCGCTGACTTCTCTGAGTCCTCTTCTTGGGAGGAGTGGACTTCTTCTCTTGGGTTGCCTTCCCCAATCAGTCCCTTGCTTCTAGACCTTCAAACATTTCCTTCTTTCTCACTTGGCGGAGGAGACATCTGCAGATGGATGCCCCAACCTATATTTTGTTTGGGTGGATGGACCCTTATCTCAAAAAACTTGAATTGAATTAGAAACTCCGGAAATCAGATCCATGGAATTTATCTACCCAGATGCATGCCTGACCTTCTCTTTCCCCCTTCTTTCCTCAACAGAGACTCTTGCTTCTTAAGAGTTTCACCTAATCTTTAGATACGGAGATGGAAGATTCATAGAAGACGACTCGACCTCAGAAGATGTTGGAACTGCTTCTGGCCTTCCGAACAGTTCATCAGAGCCAGTGAAAACTGGGAACTCCCTAGCTAGTGGTTCCGGAGATCTTGGCCCCTACCTCGCTGAAATGCGAAGATTCCAGAGAAGATGTATCGGATACCCATTCCATAGAGGTCGACCTTGAAGCAAAAAGCACTAAACTAGGGGTTTTGCTCACATAACATAGGGGAAGGGGATGAGGCGAAGACGACATGCGTGAGGAGATAGGGGGGCATATGAGTTTTTGGTCATGCCTTTCGGCTTGACGAATGCCCCAACTACTTTCTATACCTTAATGAACCAAGTGTTTCGAGACTACCTCCACAAGTTCGCCGTGGTTGATTTTGATGACATTGTGGTGTACATTAGGAACCTAGAAGAGCACCAAGAAAAAGAAAGAAGAAAGTGCTCACCAGACGGCAAGAGCACGAGTTCCATGTGAAGCTGTCTAAGTGCTTGTTCACGCAGAAGAGAATCCCTTTTCTTGCCCACTTCATTGAGGAGGATCGGATTCGCATGGATCCACCGAAGCTAAAGGATCTGTACCCCGTGGTCCATCGGGATCGAGATCTGGATGAAAGCCTTTCTAGATAGCTGAATCGGTGGAACAAGCGACCTTTACGTAATCTTTACTATAGGCTGAAGTAGCCTTTCGTGGGTTTGGTGTAGTGAAAGAGAACAAGTAGCTTCAGTTACTGAACAGGGCAAGTCTACCTAGGAAATCGAGATTGGGATCCCATTGATCCAGCGGAAGCAAGGGCTAGGGCATAAACAATAACAGATCCTTTCCATAGATTCTGATTACAGAGCAGTGTTTGGATCAGGCCGTGGGTAGTTTTGCAAAGCTAGAAGTCGAGCTTCTCTAAGTCCGAATCTATGTTTTTCCATATTCCCCCCTGGGCCCCGCTCTCAAGTCAGTCTGCTTCTTCTCCGGTTGCTTGAGTCGGTTCAATACAAAAACAAAAAGATGAACGTTCTTCTTCTCTCTCCGTCTTGCTTGATCCCCCCGAGATCTAACTTGCTGAGTGCAGATCAGGGGACCGCCTAGGGCCTACATACAGGTTTTTCTTTCTCCCATACCGGGGGTTAACCTTCTTTCGACCTATTCTTCTTGGTCGCCGATTTTTTCACTTCCAAGTCGGTAATCTAATTGCTAGGCGAAATCCTCTGGTGATGGGCCAATTCATCGTTCTTCTGGGATAGTTTGGACTTTGGCTTTTCTTCCTTTCCTACTTCTGCTTCTTCCGAAGTCTTGCTTCTCCCCCATTCCCGGGCTTCGGGGACAATCTTCCTCTTCTGGCGTGGAACCAAGTCGTGGTGGGCGGTGGTTGTCATAAGTTGGGGGTTGGGTGGAGGTAAGAAGAATGTTTCATTGATCAAAAAATTCGATGGGAAGAGCTGAACTTCTTCTCCCTCAGGGAGAAGGGCCTCTAACGCCTAAAAAACCGGAATACAAGCCTCTAAGGTGTGCCTTTCATACTCTTTGATAGGCCCCAGTATCTAATACTCGAATATATGCCTTTCTTTAGACGGCTCACGCTTTTGGCCTATATCTGTGAACCAGATAGGAGTTTCGATTGGAATAGTCTCCCCTCGAGTGCCTTCCTTAGGAGTAGAGTGCCCATCTATGTTGAATTGAGAAAAGCGAGGATCTGGAAGAGTCATTGAGAAAGAAATTCAATTCAGGTTTGGAATGTTTATAAATCCATTCGGGGGCCCCCTTCCAGGGCATTTCGGGCGATAGTTGGCGCTGCGCCGGGAGTGGAGTAAGCAAGGCACTGAAAGTCTCGTCGGATTGATTGATCGTCCTTCGTGCCTGGGAGTTGAGGCGCTAGTTCCGTTTTCTTTCCATCCCACCGGCAATCAACCGTCCTTCTTTCTCTGAAGAAGCCGGTTTTTGGCTGAGGAAGAAAAGCCAACCCCGCACCACTAGTCGCCCGCCTCCGAATCCAATTTGAGAGATCGGCCTACCTCTCCCGCCCTTCGATGAATGAATGAGACCCACCCGAACCCAATTCCTTCTGAAGCGAGACCAACCCCACCATCGAATGACGTTAAGGGCGCCTTCCTTAAATCAAATCACTTCCTTCTCTTCTTCGGACCGCATTTTCAAAATTCGTCTTGTTTATGTTGAATAAATTACCTTATGTGAACGTGAACAAATTCTTCTATGAGGGCCCTCTCTGGAAGAAGAAGAGTGAACTGATAGAAATAGAAAAATGGCTTTCAGGAGAGATTTTTCTATACTGGATATGGGTTTCAACTCCGAGATTGATTTCTCAATCAACATTGATAAGGGCCTCCCACCCCTGGGGGTAATCCTCCGGATTACAGACTTCTCCAACAGGCAAGAATGCTGGTCCCGAATCCGGTTCCGGATCGGGGGAACCACTGACTTTGCTACTACCTCCACTGGGTGGTCAATCAAAGAAATTGGTGAAACTGCTGTGGGATTTTATGCACTGAAACCAAAATTGCTGCTACTTTGATTCATATGCTGGTGGTGAGTCAAATGCGATTTCATAGACGGAGAGAACCAACCCGGCCAACCTACCAGGTTAGTTGCTCGGATGACTAATTCATACCCGTCCCCCACGTTACCTAAACGGCAGTAGCATGTTGGCGTGGAGCTGGCGATCCACGGCAAAAAGGCTTAGGGGCTTCCCGGCCCGAACTGACAATTTTATTTTTGAGAATCTCCTCTATATCGCATGATGGGGCGAAGGGAAGAGAGTCTCGAACCTGGCCAGTGAAATGTGAACAGTCTTCCAATTTGATAGTGAAATAGAAAGGCAATGTCTTAGTCGAAGAGTCTTTATCCGCTGTAGATCAATGGGCTATAGTGAAATGGCCACATTCCCGATCCAATGCTATTTATCCAGGAGAGTTGACCGGGGAATGGGGCAACTGATGAACAAATTGGTTCAAGATCAACCACTTCAATTGCTGAGTAATTGCTGAGTCGACGAAGTCAACTGGCCCAGATACTGGCTTAGATGTTGCTACCTTTGCCGCTGGTGATATATCCGCCCCCTTTTGTGGTGCTCTTCTTGTCTTCTCCACTGCTGATAGTTCGACCCGGTCAACTTGATATGACATTGGATCAGATGAGTTCATAGAAAGCGGGTCAACTGCTGGTGTGACTACCATTGCAGAACCGCAGTTCGATCTTTATCTATCACTTAAACATAAATAACCAGGACCGGGACCCCATCGAAAGTTTGTCTATCGTTTGCAAACAAATTCTAAATCATTTCCACTTCAGGGCTTTCCCATTCATCCCGGTAGTGCAAAGCGTTCGATCTAAAGGTCTTTTCAAGTGCAATCTGACAAGTATCGGAAGGGGCTCTTATTGAAACCTAGGTTGGCAGTTCCCTAGCCCCCCGCCCTACACGATGAAGGAACCACTAAATCATCCCGTGATGCGAATAGCTGGAACTGGATCGAGTGGAAAAGCATCTGTTATCAATTGGGGTATGAAGGCAATATTGCCCGTAGAAAAAAAACTACCCAATGCTCACCTATTAGAATTTCTTCATCTCATTCTATGAGTCGGAAGTCACCAACCATCACTCTGAACTTACACATAATAGATTGATCATCTCACTTCAACAAGCGATGAGCATAACAACATCACATTGACAACATTTAGATAATAAATAGAGTGAAAATGGAAAATCACTTTGATTCTCAATTTTGGTTGGATAGGACGAAACCAGAGGCTCCCTTTTACAAAGAAAGTATGCTTCCACTTTCTATGGATAACATATCTTTGAGACTCAAATAGTATGCCGTGCTTTCGCTCCGGATGGACTTTACGCCGAAACAAAAAAGGCCCTTTAGAGTCGGTCGATGAAAATCGACATTGGAGAGAAGATTGAAGTGGCATCAACACAACAAAATGACTCCACAACTTAGAAAGATTCCATTTCTCATGCGCTCTTATCGCACCCTCGAGAATTCTGAGACCCGCTCCTTAGTCCTCCATAGAGGGTGTCATGGGTGACTCGTCTCCTCATGTTATCGCATTCAGAAGTTCTTCCATCCATCCTTTCCCCAGGTCCTGAGCTTGTGCTCCATCCCTACTCCGCCTGGATCAACTGTGCTTGAACTGGAAATGAAATATCTGCTTTCTTTTACCAGCTTTCAATCAAAGCTTCCCTAATAGGGGCGCGCTAGCGCGTGCATCCGTTTTTCAGCTGGGGCCCGAGAGAATGAGGTTCAAGACCTGTCTAAAGCGAACCGGCAGTGTGGTAAGCGCAGAGCGAGCACATGGCAGATACAAGACCGGGGCAAGAGAAGCTTGACGCTAGTCTACTTCAATCTGAACCTGCAAGTATGTAGCAAAAGCTAACACAGATCGAAGGCGTATCGCTTTGGGGATCGACGCTGATATACGTTGCTTCGACTGAAGTGTACATGATCGAGCTCTTTTCTTTCTTCTCTCATCTCCGTATCAGGGCAGTTCAAGCTTGGCTAGCCCCTTCTACTTACTAGAAAGCAGTTTAGCCCTTACTTTAGGAAGCCCTTCTCCTTGTCTACCATTACGGTATAAGTAGCAGTACGATTTCAGTATGAAAGATTTTGCTGCCTTTGAGCTCATCCCGCCCTTTTAGTTTGAGTTCTCCCTGCCACGAGCTAGTTTCACTGTTGAACCTTCCCTTGCTTATCTCTCGCAGGGCTTTCATCGCTTTCAATCATTGGCGGCAAGACATGGATGAGGCCCGATGGAATGAATTGATAGAACTCATACTTGGAACTTGGTTCAACTTCCGGAAGGAAAGGAGGTGATTGGATGCAAATGGGGTTTCAAGGTCAAACAAGGTCAGATGGATCCGATCTTTTGAGAGGTACAAGGCAGGTTTGGTGGCAAAAGGGTACGCTCAAGAGTATGGCATTGATTATGAAGAAAGATTTTCCCCAGTTGCTAAGATGACATCGGTCAGAACTTGAAGTTCTCTTGCTGCAAAGAAAGAATATCAAATGGATGTGAAAAATGCATTCTGGAATGGTTCTTTTAAAGAAAAAGTCTACATGAAACCTCCTCAGGGTTTTCCTTGTCCGAAAAATTTATTTTGATAATGTACTAAATTCATCTTTCAACTCTTCATTCTCGAGTCAACTCAGGTTTTGGAGCCTGGCCCTTGGTCCTAGGCCTTTTTTTATCAAGCCTGACGCCCTGATACTCAGCTGGAGAGGGAAGAGACTAAGGTGCTCCCTGTGTGGGTTCGCCCGCTCAATTTGAACCTGCAGTATTGGTCACCAACTCTTCTAAGTCAAATTAGAAGTTTCATTGGTCAGCCTTTTTTTTATACACTGATCGATTTACAGCATCACAGGATTGCACAAACGAAACTTGAGGGTGTGTGTTGAGAAAAGTGCTGAACAAAGCCTCGTCAGGTACCTTTGGTGGATAGTTGAATGTCATGCCAGCCTATAAAGTCTTAATGGTTTTCTGCACCTTGCTCTCATTGTCAAGCTTTTGGGCATCGAATCGAGATAGTCATTGTTCTGTATTTCCTTAAAGACCGAGGAAAAAGCAAAAACAAAAACATAAGAATCTCACAAGGACAATCAAGACAGCTCAGGTTGATGCTGCTTTGGCCTGTGAATGGTGGAGTTGAGGAGGTTGGAACTAGGGATCAACCAACTCAACTAGCACAAGCCTCTCCTAGCGGTCAGAGTCTAATTTAGGGGATGGAGTTGGAAGTGCGAGGTCTAGCATCTCAGCTGAGTTCAAAAAATGCGGATGAGGAGGTCTCTCTTATACAATATGAATCTCATGATGAGGGAGATGCTTTGACTGGTATTGTTAGAATTGATATTGAATCTAAATTCTAGAGAAGGGAGAAAAAGCAAACCAAAAAGTCCCTAGCTTCAGAAGTGGGAGTTGCATAGAGAACTCTTCCTCTGTCAACAGCAAACAACGGTTTTTCACCATGTGACTTTTGCACGCCCATTAGAAGTTCGGGTTGATTCGATTCCCCCGCTTGCCAAGTCTTCTTCAAATCCTGCTTCCTCTCTGTTATGTTCAAATCTTTCTCTTCCATCTTTTTGGTAGAATCTGATTGGTCTAAAGTGGCTGGTATTAGAATGATAGGCGGGCTCAGTATTGAAAGAGAATTCAAATCACAGAGGAATCCGTGTCCTCAGTCCTGATCACAGATATAACGGTGACCTTCAGTTTAGGCAAGGGAGAAAGAGATAGATTGCACTTCTAGGCTAGTGCAATCTATAGTCTAGATTCCATTCCCTCGATCCACTCTCATTTATCTATGTTATTTCGACGAGAGAGGAAAGATAATGAAGGTATTGGGCCATACCAACCTTAACTTAGTCTTAGATTATAATCTAAGATTGCTTCATCTTCAAGGATTGGGGTGGAAAAAGAGGTTCAGGAGGGTCCCCCACTCAGTCATTGAAATCATAGAATTTTTTCTCCAAACCTCCGCATCAAGGCCATTTCCCTTCCCCCTGCCCGCAACCTCTGGAATCAAGGACAGCGTGCCCGCGACTGAACGATTCTGTTGAAGAGGCGTCAAGCTGACGAAAGAAGGAATCCGCCTAATGAGACATTAGGAAGATAGAAGGACCTTGGTCACGCTACCATAGGTGATGGTATTCTGACTGTTAAGGGTCAAATTGGAGCTTTTTCCTGGTCGACCTGGTTGGTCTTCGAGTGGCGCAAAGAAAACTCCTCGATCGGGTGATCTTTCCGATGCCACCCCTCTTTATTGAAAGAAATGGGCTACGTCACTCAAGATGAATGATCTAGAAATGGGAAGCCGGTGGAAGCCTTTGGGTTCTGAAGATCCACGGATTGATGTCTTTCCGAGAGCTTCTCAACTGGATCCATGAGCAAGACCTCTGCTTTTATCTGAATAGGTTAGATAAGCTGCTAACTAAGGTTGGCCCTCCCCAGACAGCCTGAGCTTGGATCCGGACTCCACTCGTGGATTGGAAGAGGCTGCTACATATATGCTACCTCCAAAGGACGAAATGAGTCAAAAAAGTGAAGTGACTTCGGCGTGTACATAACCCCTTCTTGCTGCTCTCGCTGCTCTTGCTCCAATTAGTCGAAGACTTTGGGCGGGCTCTTGGGAGACAGTCTCTGACTGGAATAGCTTTATCTAAAGGAGAGGCTCGAATCAATAGAATCCTATTTATCCATTGACGATTCAGTCCTTGATTCTTAGCAAAAAGTAAGAATCGAGGTGAATTTTTCATCGGCCAAGTCCGAAAGAAATAGAAAGAAATGGCTTAGCCAATGATGGATTGACCAAAGATCTAAACCCGACTGACTTGGTCAGGCATCCTCGCCGATCTAATGAGAAAGATTCCGTCTTTTATCCATTACTTCCGGGGAAAACATTTCTATTGAGGCAACTGCACTTGGTCAGTAGAACATAGTCTCGGCTGGGCCTACATCCCCAATGTGATGGTTGAGCAGGTCTCGCAGCTACCATACCCCACTCTGTCGGAGCAAGCTAAAGAGCCCGCCCTTCCTTTAGATCGTCGCTTTCCGGTAAGGCACTCGATGAAGCCTATACATCCCTTTTTCAAAAAGAAGATAAGCCATACCATACAATACATCTAAGGTCTCGTGAAAAGAAAAGGCTCAGGCCCCTCTAGTGAACCAGTCAAAAGGAAGTCTAGTTATTGCAGTTGCGGAAGGTAAACTCTTGATCTTGAAACAAGACTCAATTCAATAAGGAAAGGTCGCTTGGAAACAGAGTGATTTCCTTATACTCCTCACTCACTTACAGTAGAGTCAGAGTACGGAAAGGATTAGCATTGTTGGTTTTCACTTCCTCGATACAGGTTCTCTTCAGCTTCAGAGCAGGAAAAAACTACCTGAACCGCGGGATAGAATCGAACTCTCAATCCAGGCTTAGACCAGCTCTAAGCTATACAAAAGATCCTTCTGAGTAACATAAGCCAATCCATTCAATTGAAAGGGGTAAGGGCAAAAGCTTCTTCCACTCTCTAAGGAGAAAGAAAAGCGATTCTAGATTCGAAATACAAAACAATGGGGTATAACGCACGTATCGACATGGTACCTTCCAGGAACGTCACTTTTAAGGCTACTGAGTCTTGGTTCCCCCGCAGCCCCAGAAAAGACAGATACAGATAAAGTAGCGGAAATCCATTCATTAGGTGATCAATCCCTTTTCTCTGGGCTATGGTTACGATGACTATACCCGGTTGACCTGACTTGACTTACCTATTCTAATTAGAGTTTGATTCTATCGAGTTAAGGCATTAAGGCAACAGCTGAGCATCTAACGAAGGGCTCACCGCTACATTTTTCAGCTCAATTCAATTAGCCTTACAGATCAGATTCTCTTTCGAAGTCAGACAGGGGCACAGCGTTGACGTCCTTTGGTCTACACCTTCGTTGAAGAGTTCCGGTTAGGCAGCTCAACCGCATAATACTGTTTTCAAAAAGTCAAGGCTCTTTTAGACTTGGCACGGAATCGAGCCTAAAGTCTTAGTCTTCTTAACCGTTAAAGAGAGAAAGCTTTGATATCTTCTTTTTCTTTTAGCCGAATCTGAGGTAATGCCAGGCTTCATACATATAGATCTGATAGATAGAGAGACTCCGTTACCTAGTTAGGAGCCTATTATGCTTTTAGATGCTACCTAGCTGATGGAGCCAACTCGATGAATCGAATCCACATCTTTTCCCACGAGTACACTACTAAAAAACAATGGTTGATGTGATGTCTGGTCTAAGAGCTCCTTTATAGGATAGGTACGAGCTAGGGTATGTCCCCTTGAATAAGGTAGAAAGCAACCTCCCGTATCCTGAGACCACCTTTGCTGTGTAAAGCATATTGCAAGTTTGTTTTCCTTATTGGCTCTGGAATCTATGGCCTTCTTTTTATTGACTTGAATGTAGTTTGAGTAACCTATCCCGTCTTCCATCAAGGGAAATGCTTTTCTTTCGAACTACGTAGGGCCCCAGATAGACAGACCTTTGGGGACCTCGGATAGGCTCTCTTATCTTAGAAAGATCAAAATGTGCGCTTGACACGCTAGCGCTAGATGTGTGTTATGTTATGTGCTCTCAAGGCGAAAGAGAAAAGTAAAAGTCAAATGAATGTCCTTGTGAAACTAATCATATGGGATATTTAGCGGTAGCATTTCGTCCCGTCCGCAGGTCCTTGAGCAGTCAGAGCAGAGAAGCTATCCGACGAGCAAGGTGCTAATGCTAGCAGTCTCATCTTGAGACTAAGGGTGCCAAAGGCATAAAGCATAAGAAGAAAAGTGCTCTTTCCATTATAATCAAAAAGTAACTCGGACTCGGTAACGGAATCACTATCTCGTATCAAGAAGAACGAAAACAAATTCAATGGTGCATTTAGGTGATTTACATATCATATTGGAATCTCAACTAGGTCAGGAGGGGCAGTCTCTTATTCCAATCGAAAAAATGAGACCGGGGAACTTCCCGTTCTCTTCATCCAGTCTAGCTATCCATCCAAGAGCCAGGATTCACTCCAGCTGGAGTCTTTCTTGTTGCAAAGCCGTTTCAAGTTCAAGCTAGACTATATCTAATAAAGAGATTATATATATACTCAGAAAAGAAGGGAGAGAAAGCAAGGTTAGGAATGCCGAGGAAAGACTTCTTTTTACATGAAAGGGTACGTACTGTCAAAGGGGGAACGAACAAGCATTCATCTCTCCCTCTCCAAGCGACTACTACTAAGTGGATCTTCTTTTTGGAAGAAAGACCACGAACTATCACGGATACCTCCGGGTCTCTCCTTTCTTTTCTAAGGTATGTCACCTGTCTGTGAAAGGCTCTCTCGCCTACTCTACAATAAGATGATTTAATATTCAAAAGAAGACGCACCTGGGATCGGATACATCTTCAATCCTTGAATGTCGGTTTTGCCTTTGAGTCAGTAAATCGATGAGAGAAAAAGTCGAAGTGGGCAAGGTCCTTTCCTTTATGAACCCGTAACGAATGGTTCCGGTGAAGAGGTCTCGTAGCCAGAATCAATCCACCGGTTCATTTTCTGATTGATTAGAAAGACCAACCCCGGCCCTAGTGAGAAGAAGATGGTTAGATGCCAATTGAAAGAGTGGTAGTTTGATCCATTATGACCGGGTGGCTCTCTTTGCCCTTTCGATCTACTTCCTAAACTCAAGGAGGATCTAGCTGTGGATGATGTCCCAGCTGGAGAGTCAACCTTTTCATATTCATGCCTGCCCTATTGGAGATTCCAACTAGAACTATTATGCATTTTTGCATTTGATTTTGATGCGACAGGTATGTGACCTTAGGAATTAGGTTCGGGAGTTGCTTTAGCAATTTCAGCTGGCTCCAGGTGTCAGTAATAGAAAAAGATTGGGAAAGACCATGGAGGTTGACAAACCAGTGCTGTTGGGGAAGCCTCTAATCGAGAATCAAAAAGAAAATAGGACAATAGCTGACTCAACCTCTGGGCTCTTTTTCTGTAAATATCCTTTGATGAAAGGGACATTTCCGCACTCATTTAAGATCATAGAGGTCGGGCTTCAGTCGAAAAACCTTCTCCCTCCCTTCCACCGATGAAACTACTCTTGCAAAGTAAAAAGGTAAAGGGCGTTCCCTGCGGGTCCTTACACACTCAGCTTGCAAGAAAACCGTGTCCTAGGCATATTGAATCTAGTCACATAAAGGCAGAAATAGAGAATGCCATTTTTCTATATATAGGTCAGCGTGTAGGGGAGTCTTACCCAGTTGAAACTTGAATGCCTGCAGTCAGGCAGCCTGGATGAACCTTGCCTTGTCAGGGCCGTTGATGGAAGGAAGTAGCCATTCCAGGAAGAAAGAGCTGCTAAGCGCGCTATAAGAGAGAGACGTTTGACGATCTTTCCTATACCTATTTGCCCTTTTCGAGTTCTCTTTCGCTCCTTCACCAAGAATGAGATTATATGAGAAAGTGGACCGCTAAAGAGCTTCTTTCGCTTTTCCTGTACCTGACTCGGGTTTATAAACGTTCTTTGGCGTAGTCTTTTTCGGACTGGCAGCTTCAAAAACTCTTTCAAAGCTAGGTGTAGGTAGCAAAGCTTTCGGCAAGGGAGTGGACTGAACCTTTGTTCGTACTGGAGGGCGAACCCTTCCATTGAGGCCTTCAAGTTTTCCACTGGAAATGTCTCCATGCCAAGCTTCATGCCTTTGTTTTGAACGACTTTATAACAAGCTGTTGAACTTCCCGCCCCGGGATTGGGACTGATTGACCATAGGAAGTAGTCCCATCTTTTTCACAATAAGATAAGCAAATCCTGGAAGAATAACACAGGAAGGATCAGCACTATCAGCCAGGATATATATTAGAAAGAACAGACTTTCCGAATATAGTCAGATGAAATGAAAGGCAAGCAGGAACAAGAAGAAGACTAGCAGAGAGGGTGACGTGAGGGTGAGGCAACGAACTGGATGAGCTTTATACGAAGCTTGCTAGCCAATCCGCTCTCTCGTATTTCCTTCTCTATGTATGTGAGAAAGAGGGGAGAGCCGTTCTATCTGCAATAGTTCCCTCCAACTCTCTATAATATAAAGGACCCATTAGGTGAAAAAGGAAAAGAAAAGGATGAGTGACTTTATGCAGCCCTTGGATAGCTGGCAGATAGTCACTCTCTTTAAAAGACGCTTTTCAACGGCCAGGAAAAAATAGACCACTTAAATGAGTTCAAAGAGTCTATTCCACTGAGAATCATGATGAGGATTCAATTCTTTATCAAGCTGACTACTTATCCAGTCCGAAAGTTGCTGATTTACAAAGTTTTTTCTTTGAGCATGGGGCAGAAACTTCATCCAGATCTTATTCTACTGTGAACGCTCTCTCAATAAGAAGAAGTGAAGGCTCTCCTCGCTTGGGTCCTTGCATCTAGGGCAATTGTAATAAACTGCTAAATGAGGTTGAAGACGAGTGTCAAGCTAGCATGCATTACTAGCAAGAGAAAGTGCTTGACTTTCTTTGCAATTTCCATCAGGTCTTCCACTGCAACTATCCCTAGCCCGTGCTATCTCCATCACAGAATCAAGGATCAAGCTTATTTCGTGGTGAAGGCCCTAGTCTGACTGACTATTCATATTATAGATTATAGAATCCCCAGCTGGGATCTTTGCTGCGATTTCATATTCACCCAGACGGCATTTATATTGATTACTCTCTTTTGATCTGAATAAAGAAAGTGATTGAGCTGCTGCCATTGAGATCTATTTATTTGAATTTGACGTTGAATAGTCAGTCAGCCTCTATCTCTAGGATCCTTTTTGACTGCTATCAAAGTTTGAAAGATAAGTGGCCCCAAGCCATCTGTCCAAGAACTACTTCCTTCGTCAGCCTCACGGGCTAAGGCTAACCATATGGCCCCACCACTTTCGCGTCCCCACCCAACTTCTATATCTTCAAGCTTCAACTCTTTTTCTATTCAATGTATGACATATCTCGGTCTGGAGTCGAACCAGCGCTATGAATGCTCCACGCCATTCATTCACAAAGCTACGAGATCGATGCGTTAAGCATAGTGTCTCTGTCTCCAAATCCGTATCATCCAATCAAACCACTGCTACTCTCGCTAGGATTTCTATTCTGAATTCGTCGAGCTCGAGCTGCGATATTGAGAATTATAGTCTTGCAGCGAAAGCAGATGATTTGAGACGGAATGAATCTTCCTACCTCCCAATATGCCCCTATGCCAATAGATGTTTCAATTCCAGTTCCTGGAAAGGAGGGTAGATAGCGCCAGTAAGGCAATTGAGTGAAAGACGTTTTTCGAATCGGCTTGCATGTTTTTCTTTGATTCTGCTTTTCCGGAATGGAATAAAGATATAGAGGGCGCTATACTCCCAAATTTGAATGTGTAAATCATGCTTCGCTTATTTTATTTATATAGGCAGGTGAAGTCCTTGCATTTCATGCTGATAGGAATGGGTTATGTTATGTCAATGTTGTTAGCTTTCGTGAGTGAAGGTGAAGAGTGGCCAAGCGGTGTCTTTAATAAAGACTAAGACGAGACCAAGTGCGGATACTGGGCAAATGCCCGATGAGGTTCTTTCTCTTTCTACTGGTGGCATCAGGAGGATATAGACATGATTTGATTTGAAATTGTTGTGCGTTTGAAGGCCTCTTTGTCGCTGTCTGTGGGCCCCTCCCCCCTCTACCAGAAGTTGATCAAGCGCTTTCTCTTTACAAAGATGCTCAACGAATCGTTTTTCACTATTGAAGCCGGTTTGCTGGCGAGCTTGAGGAATGGGAATAGTGTGGTTGTGCTTACGAGAATGTCAAGAAAGCTACAGTAATCTTTTAGCTTTAGTCAGGAGGCACTCAACGCTGGCTTAAGACCAGCGTGAGTTTTGCAATTGGAATAAAGAGGAGATGGGGGCTTTCGGATTCAACTAAGAGCCAGGAAGAGTCGCTAAGAAAATAGCCAAGATCAAAAGACTCCTCTTCCTTTTTTAGATCGGAGAAAAGAGTTCCTTCCTCAAGTTATTGACTAAATGCCAGGCCATTTGCTAACCGGTCCCCTTACTGAGAAGGTCAGGGGGACAAGGTCGGGATTTACTAATGAGTTTTTCCCTTTTTTGAAGTCAATTTCCTGCTATTCAATAGTGGTTAACTAGCTGCTCACTTGAACAACCAAACTGGTTTTCTTTCCAATCTAAAGTAGCCACGAGTGGAGTTAGCCAATTCGATTTCTATCCATTACGGGCAAAAGTTCTTCAATCGGCTTGTTTTATAAGAAGCTGTCTCCAGTTAGCCAGCCAGCAGGAGCGTAGCCACTATAGCCACTCAAAGGGTAAAAGGGTCATATCCTGCGGACAAGTCAAACTGTCTTTCTCCCCTGACTACCAAGCTAAACAAAAGACTTTGATCGAGCTACTAAGCAATAACCTGTAAATAAAGCTACTGAGTTGGAAAGGAAAGGCATATGAAAGTCTTCTATTCTTGTCTGTCTCTTTTTATTGATCTTCTCTGTTTTGACGACTGATGATCCCTCCAATGCTTTTTTTGATGGGTTGAATGAATAGATTCTCTTCGGTTTCGTCGATCGGACGTTGATACGTCAGTAATAGACACTTTCCTTTATCTCCGCTTCGACCTCGAGATCGCCTGTTCCTCAATCTATCTACCGATCCGCTAGGCTCCGAATAGCTCGCAGACGGACATTCCTCAAAGGGGTAAGGTCTCCTTAATTGAATAGGATCAATCCTTTCCATTGAAGGGAAAAACAAGGTCAACCCCCACGCTGTTCTTGGTGAGGAACAAGAGGTTCAGTCCCCTTGTCCGTCTGCGCAACAAAGGGAAGTACACTTATAGCGATCGAAGTGAGAGAGCGGGATTGAGAAGAACCCGTGGAGCTCGAGTTTGAGATTCTGCACAGGCCAACATCAAAAATGAGAAAAATAGAAAAAAGTACCTTTCGTATCAAAGGAAATGGCGTTCAGAAAGCCCGAAGAAACCCATCGCCTCGGATTCGCGAAGCAATCCGAACGGTTTCAGCCAACTGATACCGTAGTAGCCGATTCTTTTAGTGATGAGCATCCTCTCGCCCTTCCATAGGCACCGTTCTATTAAAGGCACTATCGACTGCGCTTGTCTTTCTTGAGTACCGCACGATGCCACTGCCCGAACCGAAAAGGGCATCCTCTACCTCTGCTCAACGGATCTGAATAACAGAATTTTGCTATGAGCTTCTGGGCAACATTGCGCTTTCCCTAGGCTGATAACCTGGTCAATGTTGAAGGGTAGCTCCGTCTCCTTCCTATAGGTATAAATGGTTACCCGAACCCACCTACGAGCCCCGAATATAGGCCTCAGCCGTAACCAACCGGTGCCGTATATAAGAGCTGGATACATTGCCTTCTTCTTTTCTTACCTTTTTTAGGAGAAGCAATGTCATGAGCCTCTCGTACCCGGGCGTAGCGCCCCCTACTCTAGAAAGGCTCTGCTCTGTTGCGACCCCAATACCCCGGATCGACCTACACTCGACTTTTTGATTCTTCACTGTAGGCAACTCTCTTCACCCGGAACTCAGTCGAGACCGCCTGTACAACATCTTAGACAACCATCTTATCTGGGATTCCCTTGGTTGGTCTATCGTATGTATGTAAGATCACGGCTGCATTTAGGAGTGATCTTTCCCTCTAACTATTCATTTCATCAGAGAAGAAAGAGCAAGTCAAGTAGTACGCCTGGTTCATGCTCAAGTCAGCAAGAAGTTGCTGCATTCATGAAAAAAGTCTTTTGTCACGAGCTGGATTCGAACCAACGCCTCTGGGAAAGGAAATGAAATACAAACCCAGCGAACTACCTTTCATTCTGATCGTGACTTTGACAAAAGAAAGAAGAGAAAGAACTGGGAGTTGGCGCCTGGGTGCTTGCTTACCAAGCAAGAAAACGGCTGCGCGTTAGCCGTTTTCTTGCTTGCTTGTTGGCTGACGCTCCTCCAGTTCGATTATTATTCTTGACTTGACTGATTCTTATAAAAACTACTCACTATCAAAATGAAAGACGATCGATTATCTACCCAAGAAGATAGAGAGTCCCACATACGAAAAAAGGTCACAAATAGAGTTGAACCAAGTAACATTGCAAAGGCATAATGATAGTAGGGTCGGGATATCCCCGCCCTCCGAACCGGACGTGAGGGTCTCCCCTCATCCGGCTCTCTGCAGGGGAATCCCCACTCACTGCTTCCCCTAATATCCTCCCTTTACCACATAATGGGGGTTTACAGGAGATCCCAGAGGCTCGCTCGGAAAGGCTGCTATACCATACCTTTTGACTCCACTCTACTCTAGTAGTCACTAGACTCACTATAGTAGTCCGTCCGGCTGCTCTTGCTGAAATCATTACTCTTCATTCTCCCGTGCTCTAGCAATTGCGCTCCCTAGACCACTACCATGTAGTTAGGTAGGGACAATCCATCCGGAATCTAGGA